ATATAGAAGAGAAAGAGCGAAGAATTGAAAGAATGGTTCGGAACAAAGAAATGGAAGAACTAGAACCGTATGGATTTCCAAAGACTCCATGGATAGGAACTAAAAACGAGATATCGAAGTAGTTCTGATGATTCAGTATATCATCACTTCAATTCGGAGTTCTTAGTTACTTTGACCGGGTGGATCTTAGTGATGGAATAATAAGTAATAATTCATTGGTTGATTGTATCATTAACCATTTCTTTATTTTGGTGCGAGGAACTTACCATGAATCCACTGATTTCTGCCGCTTCCGTTATTGCTGCTGGATTGGCCGTAGGGCTTGCTTCTATTGGACCTGGAGTTGGTCAAGGTACTGCTGCGGGCCAAGCCGTAGAAGGTATCGCGAGACAACCAGAAGCAGAGGGTAAAATACGAGGTACTTTATTGCTTAGTCTGGCTTTTATGGAAGCTTTAACAATTTACGGACTGGTCGTGGCATTAGCGCTTTTATTTGCGAATCCTTTTGTTTAATCCTATTCTATAAACGTGAAAATACGTACTTCTTTTCTTATTTTATTGCCGTCGACTTACCGCTTGCTTCTTCGAATTATATCAAAACTTCACTCCACTTCTTCGTTGAGACAATACTCCGGGGAAGGTCTGATTTGAGGATGAGGAATTAGTAGATCCACTCGCTTTCTCACTTCCCGTCCTTAATTTAATGGAAACCCCTTTTGACTTTTAGGAAGCGTTGCAGGTATTTCGCAATTGACATGAAACCGGGGACCTAATAAGTATCTTATTGGGAACTTCAATTGAAATAAAATAATAATAAAGAATTCATTTTTGAAATTTGAAAATGATTTCAAATGAAATGAATATATTCATATTTAAAATAAGTCAATTAATAAAAAAAAAGAAATCAATAATAAAAAAACGGGACGAAGTGATACAAAAAGAACTCTGTTCGATTTTGTTAGTCCTATCTATAAGAGGAGAGCATATGAAAAATGTAACCGATTCTTTCGTTTCCTTGGGTTACTGGCCATCCGCCGGGAGTTTCGGGTTGAATACCGATATTTTAGCAACAAATCTAATAAATCTAAGTGTAGTGCTTGGTGTATTGATCTTTTTTGGAAAGGGAGTGTGTGCGAGTTGTGTATTTCAAGAATAGGCTGGATCCAACCGGCTGCACTTTCTTTTTTTTTATTTATAAATAGGGAAGAAAGGTGCACGATCTCGACGAATTACTTCTGAATAAATTAAGAAATCATATGTAAGAACCATAGCATTTCGTGACTCATTGGTAAATCAACTTTGATTCTCTATCAACCAATAATGTGGGACCATTAACATGGTTAAAGCTAAACCGCCTGAAGTCCAGGCACAACATGGTACTCTTTCTACCACTACGTTAGTACGGAGATGGTTTCAAAATGAATAGTTGGCAATTTATCCGATATAGAACACTCATATCGATAAAATGATTTGAACCATTTACTGGAAAAATGGGTGTCTCGCCCTTTTTTTATCCAATGCTGAATCGACGACCTATGTATAAAATAAGAATAATTTTTTGGATTTGAAGAAAAAAAAACAACTTTGCTGACAATTACAGATTTTTTTTGTCTGGTCGGGAGAGTCCTCTGAATATTCTGGTCTTGTATCAGTTTCCATATCTTGGAATACGAACAGAGAAGAGAGGGTAGGCTCATTACATTAAAAGATATGGGAATGCTCATAACATAAGTAACTGAGCGTGAGAGCCAAATGAATCGAAAGATTCATGTTTGGTTCGGGAAGAGATCATGGAAGTGAAGTTGTGAAATGAATGGGAAAATAATCTACTTTCATTAAGTGATTTATTAGATAATCGAAAACAGAGGATTCTGAGTACTATTCGAAATTCAGAAGAACTACGCGGAGGAGCGATTGAGCAGCTCGAAAAAGCCCGGGCTCGCTTACGGAAAGTGGAAATGGAAGCAGATGAGTTTCGAGTGAATGGATACTCTGAGATAGAACGAGAAAAACAGAATTTGATTAATGCCACTTATGAGAATTTGGAACGATTAGAAAATTACAAAAATGAAACCATTCATTTTGAACAACAAAGAGCAATTAATCAGGTCCGACAGCGAGTTTTCCAACAAGCCTTACAAGGAGCTCTAGGAACTCTGAATAGTTGTTCGAACAGCGAGTTACATTTACGCACCATCAGTGCTAATATTGGCATGCTCGGGGCCATGAAAGAAATAACTGATTAGCCCTTTTACTGTAGGCATTATTTTTTTTTTTTTTTCTCCCTTTGTTTCCGAAAAAGAATTAAGAGACACTAATGGTAACCATTCGAGCCGACGAAATTAGTAATATTATCCGTGAACGTATTGAACAATATAATCGAGAAGTCACGATTGTGAATACCGGCACCGTACTTCAAGTAGGCGATGGCATTGCTCGTATTCATGGTCTTGATGAAGTAATGGCAGGGGAATTAGTAGAATTTGAAGAGGGTACAATA